ATGCGGTGGTTATTTTCTACAAATCATAAGGATATTGGTACTTTATATATTTTATTTGGAATGTGATCGGGGTTAGTTGGTGCTGCTTTAAGAATGCTTATTCGAGCTGAACTTGGGCAACCGGGAGCCTTGTTAGGTGATGATCAGCTTTATAATGTCATTGTTACAGCTCATGCTTTTGTAATGATTTTCTTTTTAGTTATGCCTATAATAATTGGTGGATTTGGAAATTGACTTGTGCCATTAATATTAGGTGCTCCTGACATGGCTTTTCCTCGTTTAAATAATATAAGTTTTTGGTTGCTTCCGCCTTCTTTATTACTTCTTTTGTCTTCAGCTGCTGTAGAAAGTGGAGTTGGGACAGGTTGAACAGTTTATCCTCCTTTAGCTGGAAATCTAGCACATGCTGGTGGTTCTGTAGATTTAGCAATTTTTTCTTTACATTTAGCTGGTGCTTCTTCTATTTTAGGGGCTGTTAATTTTATCACAACAGTAATTAATATACGTTGACGAGGCATGCAATTTGAGCGATTACCTTTGTTTGTGTGATCTGTTAAAATTACGGCTATTTTATTACTTTTATCTTTACCTGTTTTAGCCGGTGCTATTACTATATTACTTACGGACCGAAATTTTAATACTGCTTTTTTTGATCCTGCTGGAGGTGGAGATCCTATTTTATATCAGCATCTTTTTTGATTTTTTGGTCATCCTGAAGTTTATATTTTAATTCTTCCTGGGTTTGGTATAATTTCTCATATTGTAAGACATCATTCTTGTAAAAAGGAAACTTTTGGGACCTTAGGAATGATTTATGCTATGCTGGCTATTGGGGTTTTAGGTTTTATTGTTTGAGCTCACCATATATTTACAGTAGGTATGGACGTGGACACTCGAGCTTATTTTACGGCAGCTACAATAATTATTGCTGTTCCTACTGGAATTAAGGTTTTTAGCTGATTAGCAACTATTTATGGGGCTAAAATCAAGTATGAGACCCCTATACTCTGAGCTTTGGGTTTTATTTTTTTATTTACTGTTGGTGGCTTAACTGGAATTGTTTTATCAAATTCTTCTCTAGATATCATATTACATGATACTTACTATGTAGTAGCTCATTTTCATTATGTTTTGTCTATAGGTGCAATTTTTGCTTTGTTTGGTGCTTTTAATTACTGATTTCCCTTGCTAACTGGTGTATCTCTTCATAGTCGATGAAGAAAAGCCCATTTTTACATTATATTTATTGGAGTTAATATGACTTTCTTTCCCCAACACTTTTTAGGGTTAAGTGGGATGCCTCGTCGTTATTCAGATTACCCAGATTGCTACACTAAATGAAATGTAGTTTCTTCGATTGGGTCAATAATCTCTTTTATTGCTGTTTTATATTTTATAATTATTGTTTGAGAAGCTTTGGTTAGTCAACGAAGAGTAATTTGAAGATTGCATTTAGTTACTGCCTTAGAATGAGATAATGTTTTACCAGCCGATTTTCACAACGCACCAGAAACGGGTGCATTAGTTGCTAGTTAGATAATTACGATTAATGTTTTAAGATATGAGTTTATGAGGCCAATTAGGATTTCAAGATGCGGCATCTCCATTAATAGAAGAGTTAACTTTTTTTCATGATCATGCAATAATTATTTTAACTTTAATTATTAGCTTAGTAGGTTACGCTGCATTATCTTTAATACTTAGTAATCTTACTTGTCGTTCTTTAGTTGAGGGTCAAGCAATTGAAACTATTTGAACTGTCATCCCAGCTGTAATTTTAGTTTTTTTAGCTTTACCTTCTTTACGTTTACTATATCTTTTAGATGAAGTTGGTGATTGTAGCCTTACTGTAAAAACAATAGGGCATCAATGATATTGAAGCTATGAATATTCTGATTTTTTAAACATTGAATTTGATTCCTATATATCACCTGGTGATGACTTAAATGAAGGGGATTTTCGTCTTTTAGAAGTAGATCATCGAGCAATTCTACCTATTAATACCGATGTACGGATTTTGGTAAGATCTGCAGATGTCATCCATTCTTGAGCTGTACCCTCTCTTGGGGTTAAAGCTGATGCTATTCCAGGGCGATTAAATCAGCTAGGTATTTTTATCAAATATCCTGGAATTTTTTATGGACAGTGTTCTGAAATCTGTGGAGCTAATCATTCTTTTATACCAATTGTAATTGAAGCTGTACCATTAGAAACATTTATAAATTGAGTTATTCAAAGTTCTAGATAAAGTATAATATATTTGTTTGCTTAAGAAGTTAGTTAAAAGATAATATTAGATTGTCAGTCTAAAGTCATTAATTTACTTTAATATTTCTTTTATGCCTCAGCTTTCTCCTTTAAATTGATTTATATTGTTTATGTTGTTTTGATTAGCTGTAGTGATTGTAAGTATTTTGATTTGATGAAATGCTAAGAATATATTTTATGTAGTTCAAAATAAATATAATTCTGTAGAAAGAAAATGGTCTTGATAGCAAAGAACATTTGCAAACAAATTAATTAAATAATGCTTGTTGATATTTTTTCTTCATTTGATGACCACAACCAAGTATTTATGTCCTTATATTTTTTAATTTGGAGATTTAGTCTTCTAGTTCTTTTATTATTTTCTTCAGGTTATTGGCTTTTTAGGCCGCGTTGAGGTACAGTTATTAAAACCTTTAAAGATACAGTTTCTTCTCAAATTTTCCGCTCATTTGGTATTAATTTAGGAGGTTTTATAAATCTAGTTTCCGGATTATTTTTATTTTTAATTTTTGTAAATTTACTTGGCTTAATTCCCTACGTCTTTAGACCAACAAGACATTTAGCTGTCTCTTTATCTTTAGGTCTGCCTATATGAGCGTGTCTTATTTTTTCAGCAATTGCATTTAATCCTAGGTCAGTAGTTGCTGGACTATTGCCTATAGGGGCTCCTGCTGGATTAAATCCTTTTTTAGTCCTAATTGAAACTGTTAGTATTATAGTACGCCCTATTACATTGTCAGTGCGACTTAGTGCTAATATAAGTGCTGGGCATATTGTCTTAACTCTCATTGGGAATTATCTTACTTCTGCTTTATTTTCAATTTCTTTTTCTATAATACTGTTAATTGGAATTCAAATTTTTTATACAATTTTTGAATTTGGTATTAGCCTTATTCAAGCTTATATTTTTTGTTTATTAATTACTCTATATTCGGATGAACATCCCCATTAAGCAGATAGATTTTAATAAATATAATTTCTATAATTACAAAAGAGTTTTCTCATTTTTGGGGTATGAACCCAACAGCTTATATTTAGCTTATTTTGTAACGTATAAATTATAAAATATTAATATATTGGACTAAGATTAATTACTGAGGAGAGTTAACTCCGTTAACAGATCTACAGTCTGCCGCTTAGACTCAGCCATCATAGTAATATATGTAAATATACGTATGGTAGCTTACTAAAAAATTATATTTTCTTAGAGTTTGCAACTCTATGTTTTATCTAAACTATAGTAAGATATTACTGCAAGATTTGAAGTATACCTCTCTTCAGGCTTTGAAGGCCTATGGTCTAATATAACCTAAAATCTTAATAAGATTACTAGGAGGTTACTCTCTCTAAAGAAATCAAAATTCTTTGTGCTCGAACACCGCTTAGTAAATTTGATGTATTTATTAATGTTTTATTATAATTATTATAATTAGGTTTTTGTTATATATTCTATACCTTTTTAAAAATTTATTTATCTTTTTACTTGGAAGGCAAATGTACATTGTTATACTTAAAAGGTTATGCCTTATTATTATTTTACGATTATTTTTATTTTTGGCATATAAATGCTCTTTTGGTATGAAAATCCAAGGTGCTGAGGACACTTCAAAAACATGAAGGTTTTTTAAGTTTTATACGAAGATAATAATTTTAGTTGTTATTTTTAATTTTCATATATGTAATAAAGATACAATTAATAGATTTGGCTTTGGTCAAAGAATTGAATAGCATAAACTTAGATATACACATGGTTCTTTTTGGTAGAGGTAAGGCTAAAGTTATAGTATTTTTATGAATTAAAGATTCTTAAAAATCTTAATGATCTGGTATTATTTATAACATAATGCCATGCTATTGTGTTACTTGCACCAGTGATGGATATTAGTAAATGAGTGTAAACTTGAACTAGGTTAGTTTTATATTGTCTGGTTAATGTGGTGCCAGCATTCGCGGTTAGACCATAAGACTTAGTTATTTGCTATAAGGCTGTAACAGTTAAATATAAAAGATAGTTTGTTAAATTTAAATTTTAATGGTAAAATCTGTAAAATTTAAAGAAATCTGGTTTAAACTTTGGTTAATTGAAGCTGTGAAATTCTTAGCCAAGACTAGGATTAGATACCCTATTATTTAAGATTTTAAATATAATATTGCCTGAGTACTACGAATAATAAATTTTATTTACGTTTGATTTAAAACTCAAAAAGCTTGGCGGTGTTTTAGACTACTCAGGGGAACCTGTCCCTTAATCGACAGTCCACGTAAGACCTGACTCTATTTGGTATAGTATGTATACCGTCGTCGGCAGGTAACTTTTTAAAAAATAGAAGTTAGCGAAATAAAAATCTTGTTTTTTATGTCAGATCAAGGTGCAACTTATAATAGAGAGAGGATGGGTTACAATTAATAGGTAATTTTTAACTATGGAGGCATTAATGAAATTTTTTGCTGAAGGAGGACTTGAAAGTAAGAAATTATTATATAGATTTTCTGAATATAGCTCTGAAACGTGCACACATCGCCCGTCGCTCTCGTTGAAAAATGAGATAAGTCGTAACATAGTAGGGGTAACGGAAGTTGTTCCTAGATGATGAGGTATAGCATAATTAAAATGCATTTCATTTACATTGAAAATATATTTATTTAAAAATTACCTCAATAATTCTATATATAACTAAATTTATTATAGGTTACAAAACATTTCTTTTTAAGTAAGGGGGATTGAATTTAGTATTTTAAGTTAAGTACTGTAAAGGAATAGTAAAATTTTTATTATAGCAGTATGTAGTTACGTACCTTTTGCATTATGGCTTGGTAAGAAAATGTAAAATTAAGTTTTATATCTAGAAACCTAATGAGCTACTTTAATTCGAAATTTTAGTTTATACATATAAATGTAGCAAAATTTAAGTTAAAAATTAAGGTTGTAGTGAAATTCTATTCGTATTAGGTGATAGCTAGTTCTCTTAAATATATATATAAGTATAATTTTATAATTAAAATTTTTTTATTTAAGTAAATAAATTTAGTATAAAAATCGGATATTCAAGGATAAGCTTGAGTATCATTATAAAGGGGTGTATAAGGATAGAACTATTTTAGGCTTGAAATCAGCTATAATTTTTAAAATCGTTATAGATTATCTAAGGTACATAATTGATATAATTTATATACCTTACCTTTTGTGATGTTATAAGAGCAAATAATTTAATTGATTTAATTATTTTGTTTTTGCTAAGATGAGTATTTAGAACATTTTAGTGTATTTTTAGATTTAAATTTAGAAATATTTTAATATAATTAAAGTTTTTGTAAAATTAATAAAAGGAATTCGGCAAATAATAGCTTCGCCTGTTTAGCAAAAACATGGCTCTTTGTTGAGCTTTTATAAAGAGTCAAGCCTGCCCAGTGAAAAATTTAACGGCCGCGGTACTCTGACCGTGCGAAGGTAGCATAATCATTTGCCTTTCAATTGAAGGCTAGTATGAAAGGTCTGACGAAAGCTAAGCTGTCTTTTATTAAATAAAATGAAATTGACTTTTAGGTGCAAAGGCCTATATTTAACTAAAAGACAAGAAGACCCTATTGAGCTTTAAAACTTAAAAAGAGTAAAGCATATTGTAGTAAGATTTTAATTCTTTTAAACTTTTTAGTTGGGGCGACTTTGGAACAATAGCAGCTTCCTAAAATTAAAAATACTTTTAGGTTTTGATCCAAAATATTTTGATTAATAGAATTAGTTACCATAGGGATAACAGCATAATTCTTCTTAAGAGTTCTAATCGAAAGAAGGGATTGTGACCTCGATGTTGGACTAGAATATCCTAAAGGTGCAGAAGTTTTTGAAGGTTGGTCTGTTCGACCATTAAAATTCTACATGATCTGAGTTCAGACCGGCGTGAGCCAGGTCAGTTTCTATCTTTAGTTTTTTTAGCAGTTTTAGTACGAAAGGATCAGACTGAAGAAGTATAAAACTTTTTTCTTTGATAATGTATAATAGAGATTTAAATCTTATTTTGCAAAAATGGCAGAGCAGTGCATTAGATTTAAGCTCTAAACAGAAAGATCGTTAGTTCTTTTTTTTGTAGTATATTTAATTATCTTGTCTTTAGCTTATACTAAGATTTTATTATACTGTTGATACAATAATAATTGTGCCAAAAATTTATGTTTGATATGAGAAATAATAAAGATTTTTAAATAGTGTATAATAAAGATTTTTGAATCTTCTTGCAAAAATGGCAGAGCAGTGCATTAGACTTAGGCTCTAAACAGAAAGATCGTTAGTTCTTTTTTTTGTAATGTATTCTCTTTCTGTTATTTCTTATGCTATTACTTGTGTCTGTATTTTATTGGCAGTTGCTTTTTTTACTCTTTTAGAACGTAAGGGATTAAGATACATACAAGTTCGTAAAGGACCCAATAAAGTAGGTTATATAGGGATTCCACAACCTATTGCTGATGCTATAAAGCTTTTAGTTAAGGAAATTGCTAAGCCTACAATAGTAAATTTTTCTCCTTATTTTATTGCTCCTATTTTTAGATTTATTTTGGCTTTAGTTATATGACAACTATATCCTAGACTAAACGCGTTGGGGTATTTTAAATTAGGAGCTTTATTTTTTTTATGTGTGTCTAGTTTAAATGTGTATGGGACTCTTCTTGCTGGATGATCTTCTAACTCTAAATATGCTTTATTAGGGAGCCTTCGAGCTATTGCTCAAACTATTTCTTATGAAGTTAGAATAGCACTAATTTTTTTGTTTCCTTTATTTGTGGTGGGAACTATTAATTTTTTTGATGTTGTAGAGTTTCAAGCTCCCCTATGACTAGTTTTTATATTGGTTCCTGTATCTTTTGTTTGATTTGCCACCTGTGTAGCTGAAACTAACCGTGCACCATTTGATTTTGCTGAAGGGGAATCTGAGCTAGTTTCTGGATTTAATATTGAATATGGCTCTGCAGGATTTGCTCTTATTTTTCTTGCAGAATATGCTAATATTTTAGTTATAAGTTTATTTAGATCTTTATTATTTTTTGGAGGCGGCTTTATTTTTAATGCTAGCGCTGATTTTTTATTGATTTTAAAAGTTTTATTTTTTTCATTTATTTTTATTTGAGTACGAGCAAGATATCCGCGATTTCGGTATGATTTATTAATAAGATTAACTTGAAAAGGGTTTTTACCTTTTAGCTTAGCAGCTTTACTAATTATTCTTGAACTTTTATTTCTAATTAATTATTAATAAACGAAATCATAGTTTAGATAGAACATTAGCTTTGGGAGCTAGAAGCCAAAAAGATTTTTGTATTTCGGATGAGTATTAGAATTCTGCTTAGATTTTCTTTAGCAATGGCTTTTATATTTCCCTTAATGATGCAACCTCTTAGTTTAGGTTTAGTGCTTATATTTTCCACATTATTAATATGCATTTTAAGAGGGTTATTTCTTTCTTCTTGATATGCTTATATTTTATTTTTGATTTATGTAGGGGGATTGTTAGTTATATTTGCTTATGTTGCTGCTCTAATACCTAATATATTATTTATAAGAAAAAATAGAGGTTTCTTCTTCTTAGCTTTGCAAATTCCTTTAATCTATTTTTTCTACTCGCATATATTTAAAACATTAAAAACTATTAGTTACAGAGATTTTAATAAATTTAAAATAGTAAGGTATTTTGGTTTAGAATTTGTTTCTCCATTAATAATTTCTGTTTTTATTGGCTTAGCGATTATTTTATTAGCAAATCTTGTTGCAGTCGTAAAAATCTGTTACTATTATCGAAGAAGTTTGCGGCCTTATAAGTAGTAAATTTAAATATGCGAAGTCCTTTACGAAAAACACATCCAGTACTTAAAATTGTAAACAATGCGGTTGTAGATTTACCTGCCCCTATTAATCTTTCAGCTTGGTGAAATTTTGGTTCCCTTCTTGGCTTATGCTTAATTATTCAAATTTTAACTGGCTTATTTTTAGCTATACATTATATTTCTCATATCGAATTGGCGTTTAGTTCTGTGGTTCATATTATACGAGATGTAAACTATGGATGGGCATTACGAGCAATTCATGCTAATGGAGCTTCTTGATTTTTTATTTGTTTATATATACATATTGGTCGTGGGCTATATTATGGATCATATTTGTATATACATACTTGAAATATTGGAGCAGTTCTTTTTCTTTTGACTATAGGAACTGCTTTTCTAGGATACGTTCTGCCTTGGGGTCAGATGTCATTCTGAGGTGCTACTGTAATTACTAATCTGCTTTCTGCTATTCCTTATATTGGGAAAATATTAGTAGAATGGGTTTGAGGCGGCTTTGCAGTAGATAATGCAACCTTAACTCGATTTTTCGCTATTCATTTTTTGCTTCCTTTTGTTATTGCTGCGCTAAGAGTTTTACATCTATTATTTCTTCATGAGACCGGATCTAATAATCCTTTAGGGTTATCCAGAGATAGCGAAAAGGTTCCTTTCCATTTCTATTATACTTCAAAAGACGTTGTTGGTTTTATTTTATTGATATTAGGTCTTTCATTAATTGTCTTATTTAGACCACAAATATTAACAGATCCTGAAAACTTCATTTCAGCAAACCCATTGGTCACCCCGGTACACATTCAACCAGAATGGTATTTCTTATTTGCATATGCTATTCTCCGATCAATTCCTAATAAATTAGGAGGTGTTATTGCACTTGCTTTATCTGTTTTAATTCTTTTTGTAGTACCATTATTACATAAAAGATCTTTTCGCTCATTATGCTTTTATCCTCTTAGACAAACTTTATTTTGATCTTTTGTAGGGATTTTTATAATTTTGACATGAATTGGAAGCTGCCCTGTTGAAGCCCCTTACGAGAGAATTGGTCAGATATTTACTGGACTTTATTTTTCATATTTCTTAATTTTGCCTGTTAGACAAAAATTATGAGATATTCTTTTAGATTTTTAGTTCAATAAAGCAGTTTCCTGGGGAATGCTTGTCTTGAAAACAAGCTTTATGTGTTCAATTCACTTCGCTGCTTGCTATGAATGCTTGTTATATTTTAGCAACGGGAGCTGTTTAGCTCTTTCTTCGACTTACAAGACCAACGCTATAGTTATTAGCTTCCGTTACTTAATAAGGTATGAGAAATTATTATTTATCTATAATTGCTATTATAGGAGTGCTTATGGCAATTCTTTCTTTATCTTTACAATTTAAGCATCTACTTGGCATGCTTTTAAGTTTAGAAGCTATTACTATGAATATATTTATTTTCATGTATAGAATAGGAAATATAAATGGCTTTTCTGGATTTTCTGCATTGATTCTTATTACTCTTGGTGCATGTGAAGCTAGGTTAGGCCTCTCTGTCTTGGTTTCTATAGTTCAAAGACATGGTAATGACTACGTTTCCAGATTTTCTAGTCAGAAATGTTAAGTTTAATTTTGAGAAGAAGACTTCTTTTACTTATTTGTGGTTCTAATCTCTTTTGATATCTTAGATTGTGAACTCTTCTTTCTTTAACGATTCTGTCGTTTATACAGTTATATACATCTTTATTTATGTTTTCAATATACAATAGCTTTTTTTTAAGTGATAGTATAACTCTTATTTTAATTTCTTTAACTTTTTGGATTTCTTCTATAATGTTTTTAGCTAGGCAGTTCAGAATTAAGATTTCTTTAAATTCAGAAACAAAGTTTTCTTTATGTATTTTAATTTTGAACCTTATTTTAATTATAACTTTTTCTATAGCAAATACTTTAATATTTTATTTTATATTTGAAGCCTCTTTAATCCCCACGTTATTACTTATTCTTGGCTGAGGCTACCAACCAGAACGGCTACAAGCAGGAATATATATAATATTATATACTGTTAGAGCTTCACTTCCTCTTTTACTAATTTTTTTATTTACAGAAAATTTTATTTCTTGTTCTTCCATTTTATACAATTCTATTATTCAAGTAAAATTACCCAGGGGAAGATGAAGTTTTAATGTTCTTGTTTTATTTAGATTTTTAGCTTTTATAGTAAAACTTCCTATTTTTTCCTTACATCTATGATTACCTAAAGCTCATGTAGAAGCCCCTGTGGCTGGTTCAATAGTTTTAGCTGCTATTCTCTTAAAATTAGGAGGTTATGGGATTTTACGAATTTGTCAATACCTAACTTTCCAATTGAATTTTACTCTTATTTTTAGCTCTGTTTTAGCTTTAAAATCTTTGATTGCTTACTCCTCTATTGGACATATATCTCTTGTTTTAGCAGGAGGGCTCTCAAATAATTCTTGAGGTTGAGGGGCCAGTGTAATTATAATGATTGCACATGGCTTTTGTTCTTCTAGCTTATTTGCTTTAGCTAATTACACATATGAGAAAACACACACACGGAGTTTGTTCACTACTAAAGGGTTACTTTTAACTTTACCAATTTTATCCTTATGGTGATTTTTATTTTCTACCATCAACATAGCAGCACCGCCCAGTATTAATCTTTTAAGAGAAATTATAATATTTTCATCTTTAATATTATTTTTTAAATATTTAATTTTATGTCTTATGTTAATAAGATTTTTAGCTGCCGTCTATAGCATATATGTCTATACAGCTACTCAACACGGTGGTAATCCAAAATTTATGGTGCCTTACAGAAATTTTAATAATACTAGATCTACTTTATTGATTTTGCATTGAATCCCAGTTAATTTTTTTATTTTAAAAACTCATTTATTTTTTCTTTAAGCAACTATTATATAATAAAATCAAATTAAGTTAGTTTATACTTAAAACACTAGATTGTGGTTCTAGAAATAAAAATCATTTTACTTAATCATGAATATTAAATCCTCTTCTATTAGTTCTTTTTTGCTTTTATTATATAGGTTTATTTCTTTCCCTTTTAGATGTTATTTTTTTTTAAGAGAAAATTCCATTTTAATTGATTGAACCTTTTTAGAGATTAGCACATGTTTTATAGGTTTAACAATTCTATTAGATAGAATAAGGTTGAGATTCAGTAATATTATTTGTTTGATTTCTGCATGTGTAATAATGTTTTCTTCTAGCTATATAAGGGCTGACCCCTTTTTAAAACGATTTACGTGATTAATTATGCTTTTTGTATTGTCTATAAACCTATTAGTTTTTATCCCTAGACTGCCTGCTTTACTTTTAGGGTGAGATGGCTTAGGGATTGTTTCATTTGCTCTAGTTATTTACTATCAAAATAATAAATCCCTTGGAGCCGGTATAATTACTTTATTAGCTAATCGTGTTGGGGATGTAATGATCTTATTATCAATTGGGTTATTAAGATCTATTGGTCATTGAAATATTTCTTTATTGTGAGACCCCTATTTAACCTCTTTACTTGTTTTAAGTGTTACCATTGCAGGTATAACAAAAAGAGCTCAAATCCCATTTTCTAGCTGACTCCCAGCAGCTATAGCTGCCCCAACACCAGTTTCTGCATTAGTTCACTCTTCTACCCTTGTAACAGCAGGAGTTTATCTACTTATCCGATTTTATCCCTTCCTAAGGACAAGGATATTTTTTAAACAAAGAATTCTATTTATTGCTGTTTTAACCTTATTAATAGCTGGAGTGGGTGCAAATTTTGAAAATGATTTAAAAAAAGTAATTGCCTTATCTACCTTAAGCCAATTAGGGGTAATAATAATAAGCTTAGGTATTAATATACCAAAATTAGCCCTTTATCACTTATATACTCATGCCTTATTTAAAGCTCTTTTATTTCTTTGTGCTGGAGCCATTATTCACGGTAGTAATAACAATCAAGATATTCGAGCAATAGGAATAATTAGAACTCAATTACCTTTAACCACAACGTGTTTAAATATTGCAAACTTATCTTTGTGCGGAGCACCTTTCCTTAGAGGCTTTTATTCAAAAGATCTAATCTTAGAAATGTTTTTGTTCTTCCCAACAAGGTATATTATAATCTTAATAATCTTTTTGGCCACGGCTATAACAGCAGCTTATTCTCTTCGTCTATCCTTTTGTTCTTTATGAAGGCCGTTTAAAGCAAGTCCACTACATGTAAAACATGAAACAGACTTTTATGTAAGCATTCCGATCTATGTTTTAGCTACAGCGGCTATTATAAGAGGTCAATTTTTACAAACTACTTTCCTACCTTTTAAAGCATCAACGGTTATTTTAAGAGACTGACAAAAAAGAACAATTATTCTAGTAATTCTAGCTGGGATTTTTATTTCACTAATTATTTGAGACGCATCATTTACTGAAGTAAGAATAAGAAAACCAAAATTTTTCGCGGCCACAATGTGATTTTTAACATTTTTATCAACTCAACCTATCATTAAATTTTCAAGATTATTAGGTAGAAAATTAGTTAAAACTTTAGACCATGGATGGATAGAAATTTTAGGAGGACAAGGTATCTGGTCCTTGGTCAAGAGATTTAATAAATTCAATCAAAAAATTCAAACAAAAAGATTTAGAAATATCATTTTTTTACTTTTAGTTAGTGTACTTGGGATATCCTTACTCCTAAGTTTATCATAGAACCTTAAAGTTTTGGTAGCTCAAGCATAGAGCATAACACTGAAGATGTTAAGGTAATTATTCTAAATTCTGAAACAATTTTTACCTGTCCCTTATTTTTTGGGACAGGTAAAAATATTTATTCGCTCCATGTTATAAATATGAGACGAAATCCTTTTCATTTAGTTGAATTTAGTCCATGACCTCTAACTGCATCTGTTGGTGCTTTATTTTTGACTTCTGGTCTTGCTGGATGAGTGCATGGTTACGGTCCTTTTACTATAGTTCTTGGTTTAATCTTAATTGCTTTTACTATAGTCCAATGGTGACGAGATGTTATTCGAGAAGCTACTTTTCAAGGGTATCATACAATGCAGGTATCTAAGGGACTCCGGTGGGGTATAATTTTATTTATTACTTCTGAGGTTTGTTTCTTTTTTGCTTTTTTTTGAGCTTTTTTTCACAGCAGGCTAGCTCCTAGAACAGAACTTGGGTCTTGCTGACCTCCTTTGGGTATTAATGTTCTTAATCCGTTTGAAGTTCCTTTATTGAATACAGGGGTATTACTTTCTTCTGGAGTTACTGTAACTTGGGCTCATCATGCTTTGATAGAGGGTGATTTAAAAGGGGGCTTTCAAGGATTACTGGCTACTGTAGCTTTAGGGGCTTATTTTACTTTCTTGCAAGCTGGAGAATACTATGAAGCTTCGTTTACTATTGCTGATGGGGCTTATGGTTCTACATTTTTTGTAGCTACTGGGTTTCACGGTCTTCATGTCTTAATTGGTACTACTTTTTTGTTGGTTTGTTTAGTTCGAGTTTGGTTTCAACATTTCTCTACTGGGCACCATTTTGGGTTCGAAGCGGCTGCTTGATATTGGCATTTTGTAGATGTTGTGTGGTTATTTTTATATCTATCTATTTACTGATGAGGCTCATAATTTGCTTTAGTTTAATAGTATTAAATTATAATTAATTAAGAGTTATATAAAAGGTTTTGTATTTGATTAAAAACTTTTAGCCATAAATGACTGAGCTAGGTGCTAGATTTTTAATCTGGAGACGACAAGCATTATAAAGCTGTCTTTATGGGTTGTAGTGTTTTATATTTTTAATGATGATTTGATACTTTAAATAAAAGAATTGATTTGCGTTCAAAAAATGGATAAGATATGTGCCTCAGATCAAATTTAATAAGGATAGACAAATTGTGCTATAAAGTTTTAGAGTTTTTATGGTTAAGAATTATTTTAATATATAGTGTATAGATAGGTATAAGATTGTAAAAGTATTTATGTATTTTAATTAGTGAGTATGCTAATTAAGGTATTAATATAAAATATAAAAAGCGAGAAATTTGCATACGGTTTCGGCCCGTAGTTTTTAGGTGAAAGTCCTTTTTTATACTATGATTTCTGGTTTTATGGCAGGTTATTAAGTAAAAGCCAAAAAGAGGCATCTAGCTGTTAATTAGAGAAATATATTTATTTTTTAATATTTACTTAGCTATAATATAGAAGCTATTTTGTGGTTGTTAATTTGGTATTACGCCGGATGAACGGAAATCATTGATGTCGATTAATACAGGAGACAAGGTTCTTCTTAATACCAGCGATGATAAGATCTTTATTAAGTAGGGGTATTGCTTGCCTTTTATCAAGAGTCGTAATGTGCTTAGGTTGGTTATTAGCGAAGCGTGGAATTAGAGACCGAGAAAAAAGGTCTCCTTTTGAGTGCGGGTTTGATCCTATAAAATCTGCACGATTACCTTTTTCTCTTCGGTTTTTTTTATTAGCTATTATTTTTTTAATTTTTGATGTTGAAATTGTATTACTTTTTCCTATTTTGTCTAGTATTGGATTTTCTTTTAGGCTTAGAACTAATTTAGGTTTATTTATTTTTATATTGATTTTAATTATTGGGTTGTTTCATGAGTGAAATGAAGGGTCTTTAGGCTGAGCACAATAGTTTGATTTTTAGGATATAAAATGTATAGAAAAAACTTGGAGTAAAACAGGGCTGCTAACTTTGTTTTGGGTTGTTCAATTCAATCCTTTTTCTTATGTTATCTGTACTTCCATTTAAATTTTTGTTTATTATGGTATTGATTTTTGGTACTTTATTTTCTTTATCTTCTGTACATTGGTTAGGGGTTTGAGCTGGCCTTGAAATCAATTTAATTGGTTTTATTCCTCTTTTAGTTTATCAAAAAAAAGCAATTGAAAGAGAGTCAGCAGTAAAATATTTTGTTGCTCAGGCGGTAGGATCTAGCTTATTAATTTTTGGGAGGCTTACAGGATTTAGGCTTTCTTGAAATTTTATAATTGGTATGTCTGAGGAAGTTAAAATTAGTCTATTTTTGGTAACGGTCGCTTTAATTTTAAAAATGGGAGCTTTTCCTATGCATTACTGATTTCCCAGTGTTATGGCTAGGCTTTCGTGAGTATCTTGTTTGATTTTAGTTACTTGGCAAAAAGTAGCTCCTGTCTTTTTAATAAGATCGTTTTTTGAGGTGTCTTATATGTTTTGATTTGGTTTTGTTCTTTGTTTATTTGGAGGCGGCTCAAGGCTTGTAGGTGGCATTGGCGGTGTTTCTCAGACGCAAATTCGAGCTTTATTGGCTTATTCTTCTATTGGGCATTTAGGATGGATTATGTTTTCTGTTGTATTTAGGGAATGAGCCTTTAAGGTTTATTTTTCTGTATATATTATGATTTCAGTTGCTATTTTTTTAGGCCTATGGTTTATAAATATGAACAACATGCTAAATACAAGATCTTTTAACCAGAAATCTTCTTTAAGTATTTTAGTTATTTTAGTGTTATTAATATCTTTAGGTGGTTTACCTCCCTTATTAGGATTTATTTCAAAAATAATTGTTATTATAAGATGTATTATATATACTTCATTTTTTATTTTAAGTTTTTTAATTATTGGTTCTTTAGTAAGTCTATTTTATTATTTAAGTCTATTTTTCTCTTTATATATTGATGTTAAACCTTTTGGGGTCTCATCATTTTATTCAAGAAGATTATCACTTGATTTAATTACTAATGTTATTATTGCAATTAATTTTTTAGGTATTTTAGGAGTTATCTGGAGACTATCTATTGAATTATTTTAAGAAT